TTTTTTATTCGGAAAAAAAGGGATTACATGAGAAATTTGTTAGCAAAAAAAGAAGAATGTATATCGAAATCAATGATGTATTTATAATACATACAATAAAATAAGCGGTATGGAGCGGGTAGCGGGAATCGAACCCGCATCGTTAGCTTGGAAGGCTAGGGGTTATAGTCGACGTTGCTTGATCGTTTTTAACGTCTCTAATTCAAAACCGAACATGAAATTTTGGTTTCATTCGGCTCCTTTATGGAAAATCGATGTATTTCCATATCTAAGCATAAAAGCCAAAAAAGGTTATGCTCTCGAAAAAAGAAATCATCATAAATCGGAAAAAAGATTTCGATCCATAACATCTATGTTAGCTTTTCTTATTCGCTTTCTAGATGATCCCTCTAGAAGGAAAAGATTATCAAATCCTTCTAGTTACTTCGTTCCCTATTTCTATTTCTCGAATCCTTAGGAAAAGAATTTGGTTTCTCCCGAGCTGAAACAATATGTTGATAACTCTAGTAAACCAAAGTCATCGTTTTCTAGCTATTTGGCTTCCATTTCTTTTTTTTTATAACACAAAAAAGGAAGGTTTAGTTACGATTAGAAATAAGCTTTTGTATCTTTATCCATGGACCCTTTACTCATACTTATTCAAGTATTCTAATTGAATCAACTTTCAAAAATTATGCTTCACGATTTTAGAATCCCATTTTAGTTTTCTCTTTTCATTAACTAAATCTTGGATCCAAATCACGAAAATCCATATTTTTCCTCAAATCTAGCATTGAAAGGAAGGAAAAGGATTTCATCCTTTTAAGAAATAAAGTTTTGGATCAGAATATGAACAAAACAGAAAGAACCCTTAACCATTTAAGTTGTTAATAGAACGAATCACACTTTTACCACTAAACTATACCCGCTACAATTTCATTATTGTATATGAATTCATCCTTTGTCGAACATAAGGAATAAGACGTAATGAAGATAGCACCAAAATTATGAAAATTCTAGTGTTCATGCCTATCCTCGATCGTGGGGTTACTTGACTTCATAAAGTCAAATAGTTGAAGTTTGCTTAAATGGCATAAAAGTTATGCTTTTCATTTCACGTAGCCATTGAAGTTAGACTATAAGAATGAGTTAAGAATATGGGGTTCTTCTTTTTTGAACTGCTAGAACTTCAGATGGTTTAAAACAAAAGTGTTAAAACAAAGCTTGGCCTTGAATTGAGCAAGTAAATGAATTAAGTTATAATTATGATAATTAGCAAATTCATTATATGGATTTCTTTTCTATAATTATATATAGATTATTTTGAGATTGAGTATTTTTTATTATTTCTTTTTTTTTTATTTTGATTGCAATTATATTCCTTATCGTAATTGCATTCAGTAGGTAAATTAATAAAAAGAATAATAAAAAATAAGATTTATGGGAATAAAAATAGGTTTTGTTCTTGCTTCAATTCAATAACAAGTATTTTTGATTTCTCAGTTATTTATGAATGATTAATTGGAACAAAAAAGGTAATGGCCCGGCTAGTACTTAGCCAGGCCGGGGGAATCAAAAAAGAGCCCATCGTAGAAAATGAAAGGCCTAAGGTGCTTTTTCTATCTCTATTGCTGTATCTGGTTCGAATCCTTATTGTTATCGAAATTAAAATTGCTAATCAAATTCATTATATATCGTTATATAATGAATTTGATTTCTATCGTTATAATAGAATTAATAAATAATAAACGAAGGATGGCAATGCAAGAGTTTTTTAGAAATTGTTGCTTCACGTGTCACACCAATAATTTCCTATTTTGGAATAGGGAGAGATGGCTGAGTGGACTAAAGCGTCGGATTGCTAATCCGTTGTATGAGTTATTCGTACCGAGGGTTCGAATCCCTCTCTCTCCGTTTACTTGGATTGCTTGAGACTGAAACTTTCTATTCGAATTCGAAAAAATGCAGTTCTCTTGTTTTATCATATATATTTATCATATATAAATGTATATATGGAATCAATAAAGAAAATGAAAAAAGCGAGGAGGGGAAAAAAATCTCTCTTTTTTTTATTCTTCACGTCCAGGATTACGTCCTGGATCATTAGATAAGAATCCGAAAATGAACAGAGAAACAAAGGATATTACTACTGCGTAAACAAAGAGTTTCAGAGTAAGCATTACACAATCTCCAAGATTATTTTTTTGGCAAAGGGGAATAAATTCTCTATTTTTGTACCACATATTTTGACATGACACCAAAAAACAGGAAACAATTTATCGAAGAAAAAAGTATTTTAAATATTTTCTATTTTCTTTGATTTTTGCGTTCCCAAATTTCTTTGTAATAAAATAAGATTCCGATTTTTTCGTTACCAAAATTAGTTTGGCATATTCGCAATTAAGTATTGTGCGGGAACCCAATCGAGTTCTTGCTAACTGGAAAGGTAGAACAAGTAAATGGACCGATTCAAATGGAGTTCTAGAGTTATCGAATATAGAAAAATTTTCATTTGATTTTGGAATTGAAACTTCGTAATGTAAAACTTATCCGATCTTATCGATTCTTAGAATCTTTTTTTAGCAAATAAATCATGAATGCTTTTCGAGGAGTATTAGCAATTTCATCGAAAACTTACAGCAGCTTGCCAAACAAAGGCTAAAAGAAAAAAGAATAGAGGTATGACGGGCATAACATCTACAATTGGATTGAAAATGGCATAAGCCTCAGGCAATTTGGCAAAGAAAAAATGACTTGAATCGGGGGCGGAATTAAGACAGATACAGATGAAACTAGAGATATTAAGCATAACAAATAGTTTTTGCAGATAATTTTTTTATTGAGTTATTGATATAAGGAAAGGGGAAGAAAGCGAAGAAGGAAGGGAAGTCAAAAAATACTTCTTTTCTTTTTCTTTCAATTCCCTCAAATCAAAAATCCTCCCATTTTCAAACGAAAATACAAGGAATTATACTTTCATACAATATCTTAATTGAATTATATGTAATGATCAATGAATTTATTTTCATTCTATATCGACATATATCTAATCTCAACAACAAAAATAAGAATCACAATCAATAATTTATATAGTTAATTAAGTGAATGATAATTAGTTAATTAAGTGAATGATAATTCGAACAGTTAACTAGCTAATTCAAATCGCAAAAATTCTATAAATAGAAAAAAATTATAAAAATTCCATAGAGGGAGGGCTTACCGCTTGACACTCGTGATGAAGTAGTGTAGTATACTATATGAATACTATTCAATAGACATTGAATATCAATGGGGCGTGGCCAAGCGGTAAGGCAACGGGTTTTGATCCCGTTATTCGGGGGTTCGAATCCTTCCGTCCCAATCCCCGATCTACCGATCGGGGAGATTGATGCCTGATGCTGATGTATAGATCGGGCATCAATCCATTTCCATCCAATAGCATGTACATATCCCTAATACCATCTTCATGTATTGGTGTACCCCCTGAGTACGTGTAACTTTAGTTACAACTAACCCGAAACCGATAAAAATCCATGGGTGGATCGATCCACCTCCACCCATGGATTATGCTCGGATATCTGGTTTCTTGTAGCATGTCTTCGTTTGTCCACGCAACTAAGAAGCAATGACTATTCATAATTTGGTATTGAAATTGCATTGTTTCTGTACAGATTTCAAATTAGAGGAAACTTCTTTTTATGGTGAAAATCCGTTTGAAACGGTATGGCCGAAAGCAACGTGCGACTTGAAGGACATCATCCTATGTGGGCTTTTACATCCGCCATTTTGATTTTGTATAGAAATGAAAATGCTCCAGACTCGACATAGTTTGTTCTCTTTCGCAGTATCTTAATTTTATTTAGATACTAAATAAATAGTACATGATGGAGCTCGAGCAAAAAAGAAAGGGATTATCAAAAATCAGGAGATAGGATCTAGGGTTCAAGGAATTTGAAATACCTTTGTAAATATTCTCTATCTATTATCTATATAGAATAGAATCTATAATAGAATAGAAATCGAAAAATCGAAATTTCACAAGTTGGAAATCAAAAAGAGAAATCCTTCTCAAGCCGAAGCCTAAGAAAATTAGGCAAACTTTTTCGATCAAAAGTAAAGTGTAATCTCCATTACTTCCTAAAAGGAAGAAAAGCAAAAAAAAAGGGTATGTTGCTGCCTTTTTGAAAGGAGTGAAAATCACCAAAGGAATACTGGAACCTAAGGATCCAGGAAAGCAAGGATAAAAGGCTCCGGAACAAGGAAAGAACTTGTTGAATTGTCTGCAACAATTAGATCATTTTGCAGAATCAAAATGTCTTTCAGATGAGACAAGCAAAAGAGGTTAGAGACAACTCGATAAATGTCTAAGGATTTTCGTTGAATTTCCGTCATACAATTTGAGTTATGAGAAAGAATGATATCCCTTTTTTCTGTAAGAAAAAGAAATATCATTCTTTCTTGAGCCGTACGAGGAGAAATTCTCTTATACGGTTCTAGGGGGGGTCTCGTTTATCTATCCCGATTCGCAGTTTATCGAATCGTTGCAATGGATATTCGATCTCGAAGACAAGGAAAAGTACTTGGTAAGTTGGGTTTTTATGATCCAATAAAGAAGCAAAGTTATTTGAACGGCCTTGCTATTTTACATTTTATGCAAACAGGGGCTCAGCCTACAGAAACTGTTCATGGTATTTTAAAGAAGGCTGGATTCTTTAATAAAGAATTGGAAGTTCAGTCCAAAATAAAATAAAGAAGTGGGTGAAATAACATGTATGCCCTTAGAAATATTATAGAGAAATAATATAGATGCCCTTAGTAGTGTGACATTGATGTAGCATTCTCTCATTTTTCAAGAGAAGAAGATTTCCCCTTAAAACTTAAAAAAAGGGGGGAGGAGAGGTGTACTACTATGCAGAAATCATATCCACTAGGGGTTCTTACTTTTTATGCAAAAATCATATCCAGTAGTAATAATATCCAGTAGAAATCATATCCAGTGGAGGTTCTTACTTTTAGTATCCAGTGGGAATTCTATTCCATAGTCTATAGGTTTTTACCATTTAAAAAAGAAATGGAGATATATAAATGGGGTTTTTTCTTTTAGAAAAAGAATATCGAGTCGTAATTCTATTTCACAATCTATAGATCTTTACTTTTTTTAAAAGTAAAAAAGGATTTCTATTCTTATGGTCGAGAAATATTATAGAATAGCAGCTCTTACTTTGGTTCTTGTTTACTTATTTTGTGCGCTTATCTACAAGGATTCACACCGCTTTAGTCTGGTGACTTTGGTGCTATTCTTGTGTTGTTTTTCCCTATGGGTTTATTGGGTTTTTATTTGTGTTTAGTTTGATTCGTTATCTTTTTTTTTCATTCTTTATCCCTTTTTTATTTGATTTCAATATTCTATTGATTTATTTCGTTGGATTTGTTTTCTCAAGATTCAATTGATATTGACAATGATGTATTGAGCAAATATAATTCGATCGTGGATAAATATCCATTTCTGTGCCATATTGGTTGGTTTTTTACTTCACACAAGTGATGGATTTACTAGAATGAAAAAAAAAAAGAAAGAAATGGCGGAATTCAGGGATCTCCTCAATTCTGCCATTTCCATTTATTTTAAAATGGGTTCTGTGTTAATTTGATTCACTTTTTTTCTTGCTTTTATTTTATGATATATATATAATGATAATGGAATGGATTATAAAACCTTTCTTTTTTGATTTTATTTGTTTTATTGCTAGTTCCATTTTCATTTAATGTCTTTTGGCGCGATCGTGCAATTCAATCCATTTCTTATGATCTTCTATATTCTATATCTAATTGTCTCTACATATTTATCTTTTATCGGGGTTGCTAACTCAACGGTAGAGTACTCGGCTTTTAAGTGCGGCTATGGTCTTTTACACATTTAGATGAGGCAACGAATTCGTCTAGACTTTTGGTAGAGTCTTTAAGACCACGACTGATCCTGAAAGGTAATGAATGGAAAAAAGAGCATGTCGTATTCATTTTGAATGGGGAATTTGGAAGACACGCCATTCTTACCTGATTGGTGCAAAAATATTGCTTTGACCCTTGGAAAATCCATTTCCGTTTATGCTTTCTTTGGTCGAGTAAATAAATGGATAGAGTACTAGGCTCCAATTCAATTCTGGAGAAAGAAAAAGCAACGAGCTTAGATTCTTAATTTGAACGATTACCCAATCTAATTATATGTTAAAAATGGATTAGTGCCTAACGGGGAAAGGATTTTTCTGCGAGAAGATCGTCTATTTTTGAAATCCTAACTATTTTTTTCTATTATGAACTGGAGACGGATGTGTATAAGAAACAGCATACTGATAAAAAGAATTTATCCCAAAGTCAAAAGAGCGATTGGATTGCAAAAATAAAGGATTTTTAGCTTTCTCTTTTATGATGTTAATGAATCTAAATTCATTAGATAGAAAAAGAGAACAAGATCCATTGACTGGACTATTCGTTTCCAGGGTATCTACTTTTTTTATTACTATGTACATAACCCTTCATTTTATATATACCCTGTTCTGACCATATCGCACTATGTATCATTTGCTAACGGAAAGAGGGCTTCTGGCTCAAGCAAGTATGTATGAGGAAAAATGGAAGAATTAAAAAGATATTTACAAAAAGATAGATATTGGCAACAGCACTTCCTATATCCACTTTTATTTCAGGAATATATTTATGCACTTGCTCATGATTATGGTTTAAAGGCATCCTTTTTTTACGAATCGGCGAAGATTTTCGGTTATGATACTAAATCCAGTTTCGTACTTGTGAAACGTTTAATTATTCGAATGTATGAACAGAATTATTTGATTAATTCCTTTGATGATTCTAACCAAAATCGATTTGTAAATTCTTTTTTTTCTCAAATGATATCGGGAGGGGTTGCGGTTATTGTAGAAATTCCTTTCTCCCTGCCATCTTTTCTTCAAGAAAAAAAAGAAATAGAAAAATATCAGAATTTACGATCTATTCATTCGATATTTCCTTTTTTAGAGGACAAATTTTCACATTTAAATTATGTGTCAGATATAGTAATACCCTATCCTATTCATCTCGAGATTTTGATTCAAATTCTACAATCCTGGATCAAGGATGTTCCCTCTTTGCATTTATTGCGATTTTTTCTATATGAATATCAGAGTTTCATTACTTTGAAGAAATCGATCTCTCCTTTTTCAAAAGACAATCAAAGACTATTTCGGTTCCTATATAATTCTTATGTATTCGAATATGAATTAGTATTTTGTTTTCTCCGTAGACATTCCTCTTATTTACTATCAACATCTTCTGGAGACTTTATTGAGCGAACACATTTCTATGGAAAAATCGAGTATCTTGTAGTAGTTTGTCGTAATGATTTTCAGAAAGCCTTAGAGTTGTGCAAAGATCCTTGCATGCATTATGTTCGATATCAAGGAAAATCAATTCTCGCTTCAAAGGGAACCTATCTTTTGATGAAGAAATGGAAATGTTACCTTGTCC